TATTGCCGGTTCTATTCGGGATAGCGACAGCCCCGGGCGTGCTCTATCAAAAGAAAATTCCCATTCAATGCATGAAATGAAGTAGGATAATTTTATGATAATTCCTTATTGACAATATATCTAAATAATAGATATCTGTGTAACAATTTATGTTCTGGGGTTTACTTAAACTCATATGTTTTGTTATAATTGAAATTGAGAAATATTTTTTGATTAAAAAATCAATACTGATTCGTTCTGTCTCAATTTGTATTTTGTCATTAGGAAAACACAATTTGAAATTCAAATTCCAGAATCGTTCATGAATTCGAAGTAAGGGGTCAATAGTCAATGGTTCTAATTTCTCGTCTGAAAAATACCCATTTGATTTCTCAATAGAAAAACGAGAGAATGTTTTTAGCATTGTGTATTTTCAGATACTATACAATCAATCATAAGGGATGGATCAAATCCAATCAAAAGGGGTCTTTCTTTTATTTTAGGAAATAAAGGATTAAGGAAAACAGAAGTCAAAATGCAAGTACAATAAAAATTCAGTAATCCGGGAAAAATTGCATCTATTCTATTTTGTATCATTTTGGCGGCATGGCCGAGTGGTAAGGCGGGGGACTGCAAATCCTTTTTCCCCAGTTCAAATCCGGGTGTCGCCTGAATCACCAAAAAAATAGAAATCATAATCGATTTATTGGATTGGTTTCTCAATAGTGTTTGGTAGAACCCCTTTTTGACTCTGCGACATTAATTCCACTATTATTAGTGAGGAATAATGAAAAAATTCCTTCGTATTTATAGAGATAGGGGACATAATGCACATGGATATAGTAAGTCTCGCTTGGGCTGCTTTAATGGTAGTCTTTACATTTTCCCTTTCACTCGTAGTGTGGGGAAGAAGTGGACTTTAGAAGTACTACTAATTGAGTTCAGGAATCAAACCGTATCGATTGTTTTATAGATCATTCTTTTGAACTATTTAAAATCAAATCTTTTCTTTGAATTTGGAATCCCATTGGATTCCAATGGAGTAATCTATGATAGGAATCATACTTTTTCAATCAAAGAGATTTTTCATCGATTCCCATCTTTGTACTTCGAAAAGAAAGGGATTCAGATGATTGGAAATTTATTCCAACCTAAAATTCTTCCGAAATTTTCTATTTCAATCAATGGGAATGGGCTCTTACTATCTTTATAGATGGATACTAAGGAAGACCGGACCTTTTTTCTTTTTTTTTTTATTTCCCTTTTACTCTTCAAAAAAGAAGTCGTTTTGTTAAGCGTATACGCACTTTCTATGAGAAATGATATAGAGATAGTGGTTGTTTAAGGAGAGACTGGGCAATAATAAAATCTTGCCTCGGGCGAGTTACATATCGGGCATTTACCCTTTGGTTTCTATTTTTAGAAAGGCGGTTTATGCTTTATCGACTTATTTCATATCACGGTTCTGACGTTAAAAATAGGCGAGTTTTCCCCTTCCTTATTAGTAAAAGGAAAGGAATTAGAATCCTACAGATAAGAATTATTTCAGATTGATCGGAACAAATAACAAATAGATGTAGGAAATTGGGTCTTATGTCAATTCCATACAATATATGGAATATATAGATATGGAATTAATATACACATATATGAAGAGAATATTGTAGATTGATATATAGAAACTTAAACCTTTATCTTTATTCTAGATTACAACTTTATAGACTAAGAGATAGATAGTATAAAAATGAATTTTTATACTATCTATCTCTTATAAAATTGCCGACTATAATTATAGTGCGCTCATTTCATTTAAGGTAAGACGTGAAATTGGAATCCCTTTCATTTGACTTTGTCCATTTTTGATAAGAACTTGGAAGGAAAGTTTTATTCAAATGAATTTTCAAATTCAATTGAATTAATCATTTTGACTGACTGTTTTTACGTAAATGATAAGTAGAAAAGCGGTAGGAACTAGAATGAATAGTGCAGTAGCAATAAATGCAAGAATATTGACTTCCATAATCTCATCGGTTTTTTACTTCGCAATAACTCGGGATTTAATCCCCTAGAGATGATAAATCTTTTGTCTATCGTCTGTAAATTCAATGAATGAATTACCTCTTGATGATCTTGAACCGGATCACTATCATGAATAACAATATCTGATCTATCAAATCAACCCGTTGTCAAGACTTGAATAGTATAACATAGGAAGTTCTTTTATCCATATCGAATTCCAATTTTGATTCCTGACTCAATTACTCAAAAATTTTATTTATCATCCGTTTCCTTGTTTTTTCTATAACTCACCTTGCGTCTTCCTTGGACAATCTTCTGATGAAGGATCATCAGATTGCCTTTCCACTTCAATTAATTACATAGTTCCAAACCTAACAAACAATAAAAGCGAAATGGAAAAATAGGAAAGCAAAAAGAAATCAAGACTTCTTTTTGCTTTGGGAATGAAAGTATATCCCTCGACACTCTTTACTGGTTCATAGAAAGGGAAAAATGCATTTTT